GAAAAAATACGTATTGTTTTGTTATAGGATTAAACAAAGGGATTCGCAAATAAAAGCGCTAAGGCTACAACTAGTCCATAAATTGTTAAAGCTTCCATAAAAGCCAGACTAAGCAATAAAGTACCTCGTATTTTTCCCTCCGCCTCGGGCTGTCTCGCGATCCCTTCTACAGCTTGGCCCGCAGCAGTACCTTGACCAACCCCAGGTCCAATAGAAGCAAGACCGACAGCCAACCCGGCAGCAATAACGGAAGCGGCAGAAATCAGTGGATTCATGATAAATTCCTCATAACAAAATAAGTAAATAGTTAATGATACAATAAACCAAGAAATTATGACTTAATTATTCCATCGCTAAGATCTATACAGTCGAAGGAACTAAGAACTCTGAATTGAAGTAATAATATTATTGAATCATCAGAACTACTTCGCTATTTCTTTTTTTTTAGTTTAAATTCACATAATTTTTGTGAATCCATATGACTTTTGTTCTTCCATTTTTTTCTTTTTTCCAAACCATTCTCTTTGAATTTTTCGTTTTTTTCCTTGATTTAATCTCTTTATTCATTCAATATTCACTTTATCTAAATTCACAGTATTAGATATTTGTTAATTATATATGAACTAAAGATATATCTAATTAATATCTAATATCACATATACATGTGTTTCTTCCATAACGTAAATCAACTATTCATATCTTCCGTTCAATCGGATTCTAGAATTATTCTTCGAAATATTCACAAGAGTTGTCTTATAGCAATTAGATTACATACATCTAGTTCGGCTTCTCCTCCCCTAACCAATCTATATTTTTTTTTTTTAATTTAACTTTTGTTTTTTGTAAATCTTTATTTTTTCTTTTATTATTCGACCACATGGGTACAATCAATCTACATGTACAAATTCGTTAGATCGAATCATTGCATCGAAATATCAGTATTTGATTGATCTAAGTTAATGTAATTTATTATTTATTAAAATTCTCTTTTGGTCAATCGTTGAATTGGATGAAATCAACTTGAATGGGCATCATTCTATATAACAATAACATCTTTTTTTTATAGCACGTTGTAGTAATACTATAAGTAATCCCATAAAAATTATTATTCAGATTATGATTACTAATAGCTAATAATATTGAATATTCGAATTAAATCAACAAAACAATAGAAAGAGAATATTCATTGGAGGGGGTATAAATGGACCGAACTTGAATTTTAGGAAAAAGATCTTTTAGATCTCTTTCCTTTTTTTTACTTCCCTGTTTGTTGCAACTCCCTAATATCTCTAAGATATTAAGCTTTTTTTACTATTACTCTCTAGAGAGTATATATATCTTATTTATATATTTATTATATATAATATGTTATGTTCCCTAAGCGGATTATCGTGATACGCGCACATATTGCGTAAGTCTTAAGCTAAAAAAGCCTATTTCGAAAACAAGTCAATGATGACCCTCCATAGATTCGCCTATATAAGCCGCAGCTAAAGTTGCAAAAATAAGAGCTTGAATACCGCTTGTAAATAATCCAAGTAACATGACAGGTATAGGAACCACTAAAGGTACTAAAGAAACAAGAACAACAACTACTAATTCATCAGCTAATATATTTCCGAAAAGTCGAAAACTAAGTGATAGGGGTTTTGTGAAATCTTCTAAGATATTAATGGGTAAAAGGATTGGAGTTGGTTGAATGTATTTACCGAAATAACCTAATCCTTTTTTGGTAAGACCCGCATAGAAATATGCTAATGACGTGAGTAAAGCTAAAGCAACGGTAGTATTTATATCATTTGTAGGTGCGGCTAATTCCCCATGAGGTAACTGTATGATTTTCCAAGGTAAAAGAGCACCTGACCAATTCGAAACAAAAATAAATAGAAACAAAGTTCCAATAAAGGAAACCCATGGGCCATATTCTTCTCCAATCTGAGTTTTGCTCACGTCTCGAATGAATTCAAGGACATATTCGAAGAAATTCTGAATGTCAGTAGGAATCGTTTGTGGATTACGAACAGCTATAATGGCTGAACCTAATAAGATAGCAATTACAACCCAAGAAGTAATAAGTACTTGGGCATGGACTTGAAAACCTCCTATTTGCCAATAGAAATGTTGGCCGACTTCCACACCAGATATATCGTATAGCCCTTTTAGTAGTGTGTTGATAGAACATAATAGAACATTCATATTGCCCTCTGAAGGAAATAGAACTTTAAAAAGAATTATTTTGATTCAACCATCTATTTTTCGACTTGCCCACTTGAATTATATATTTTGTATATTAACTAATCACATAATACCCCTATTACTTGTATCTCTTTTGCGCGATTAAGGAATGGTAACCGATTTCATAAATCTATGGAGTTCCCCAAATAATTTATTTCTCTTATATCTTATTATTAATCACGTATTTCGTATAGCTAGAACGACCCTCACAAATTGCAAATACTAATTTGTTAAGAATTAATCGGATTGAAGCTATAGCGTCATC